CCAATTCAAATTGAAAATAATGTTACTGCACGGACGGAGGTTATAAATTTTTTCATTTTCATCGATTAAATAATATTTAAATTTAATTACTTGAAAAGTCTCTTTTAAATTGTCAAGTTGAAAATAGTTATTTACCAAGATCTGATTATGAGTTATTAAATGGTAAAATGAATAAACATTCGCAATTAGAAAGGCTGTTCCTAAAGGCCCCGGCGAATTCTTAATTGGAATTACAGGATCTTTTGTAATTTGAATTGATTCTTTTATCACATTGTGATATTTTACATCGTTGAATGGACCCATTCGAAAACAATTGGATGATGACAAAATTATCAACGATTGGAATCCCTTATTTCTATTCAACAACGTATGAATAGTTCTTTGATTTTGATTAAGGGGTTGTTGAATTCTTACTTTGGAATAAATGGAAGAAAACGGATTTATATTGGTGCAATCAGATCCATTATCCGGGAGCAATCCTGAGCCCGGTGGGTCATTCCTTTTTCCGATATATGAAATAGTGGATTTCAGCAAGTCGATTCTTAGGAAATGTCGAATCAAACCATTTGCCCTTATTTCAACAAAAGAAACACGAGCTTCTTGACTAGAAGAACTTTTTTTATCTTGGTCCCAATTCAATACTAAACAAGTCCGAACTAATTGAATATTTGTATCAGAAATTTCCCGAATTGGTTTACCATTTCCATAAAGGATATAATTGACAACTCGAAGTTTCACATTATCCCTTTCCTGCAACAGATCCGGGGGGAAAAGTCTTCCTAAAGTTATACCGTCCGTTATTTCATATGTGACGACAGGACGAACCAAAACAAAATACTTTTTCTTACTAGGTGTGATCCGTTGAACATAGATCCAATTTTTCCATTTTTTGGATTCCTTGTAATTTTGTTTTCCTGCTCCCGGTGGTATCAAAACGCCACTATGTCGGGATATCTTATCTATCTCTCCAGGAAAATGGATATCTCCAGAAAATATTTTAAGTTCAATTCTTTTTTTTTTTCTCTCCACTCGGACCAACCCGCCTACCCGGCTTCTTATATTTAAAGTAATTTGTGTATCCGCCCCAATGATACTATTGTTCTGTACCATTATGGAAGAAGATCCGGCTAATATATGCACCTCCTCGGGAATGAAAAAAAAACGATCTACTTTCATTTGGTATTTTGGCCTAAATTCCTTACCTCCTCGATACTCAATCAAATCCTCTTTTTTGACGATTGAATGCATTTCTAGAGTCCCATATTTAGTAATGCCCGAACTCTTTCTTCTGTATCGAGGATCGTCCAAATAAGCAAGAATACTATTTCTACGGAAAACGCCATTGATGGGGATTTCAATCAAGATATCCGAGGGAGGTGTTAATTCGTTCTCGCGTTTTTGAATCGATTGGAGTGGAATGATGAATCTATTTCTTCGCCTCTTTGAGAATAAATCAAAATTCTGGTAGAGAATGGTCGGATCTACGAGATTACAACGACCGGTACTTATAATTCGACTAAGGTTTGAATAATCAGGAATCCTATCTTCTTTTTTATCCGAAAAATGCGAAGTAAAGAATTTTCCTCTCGACGGATCATTCGTTCCTGAGAGGTTAGAAGTAGATTTTCTCTTGACAGAACGAGAATGCGCACTCATTTGATCTTGATCCTTGTGGATCGAAAGTGAAACTAGACTGGATCTGCGCGGCTCTCCTAATAATATCCATAAATGACTTGTTTTTGGTAATAGATGAACATTTCCATATGTAAATTCGGGTGCATGATACACATCGGTGCTCCAGTGCATTTCTCCGTCTGAGTCAGAATAAATATGTTTTCGAACTTTCTCTTTAAAATTCAAAGTAGATGTTCCTGCGCGAATCTCAGCAATCACTTGTTCTGATTCTACATATTGATCGTTTTGAACTAAAAGAAAACTTTGGGGTGGAATATTTACATTATGTCGAATATCTTCACTTTCAATAGTTACATACAAGTTTATGGAACAGAGAAAGGCGGGATGTCCATGGCGTGTACGTGTCGGATGAACTAAATTCTCCTTGAATTTGATTTTTCCATTAGAAGGGGCTCGCACATGTTCCGCAGTACCCCCCGTGAATACTCCGCCGGTATGAAAAGTTCTTAATGTTAATTGAGTACCCGGTTCTCCAATCGATTGGCCTGCAATAATACCTACAGCTTCTCCCAATTCAACCAGGTCGCCATGAGTAGGACTCCGTCCATAACATAATCGACAGATCCAAGATGCACTCCTACAAGTAAAGGGGGTTCGAATAGCTATTGGTTGTGCTCGAAAGGTTATGAATCGATTTACAAGTCCAATCCCAACGTCTTGATTTCTAGTGGCAATACAGCGCGTGCCCATATATATATCATCGGCTAGTACACGACCAATCAATGTTTGGATAAAAATCCTTTCTGGCACCATACCATTCCCAGGACTCACAGAAATACCACGGACGGTGCCACAATCTATTCGA